TAGAGGCTTTCAATTAATCCTTTCCGGAGAATTAGATGGTCTTCCCGAACAGGCCTTTTATTTGGTAGGTAACATCGATGAAGCTACGGCGAAGGCTATTAACTTAGAAATGGAGAGCAATTTGAAGAAATGACCTTAAATCTTTGTGTACTGACCCCTAATCGAATAGTTTGGGATTCAGAAGTGAAAGAAATCATTTTATCTACTAATAGTGGACAAATTGGCGTATTACCAAATCACGCTCCTATTGCCACAGCAGTAGATATAGGTATTTTGAGAATACGCCTTAACGACCAATGGCTAACGATGGCTCTGATGGGCGGTTTTGCTAGAATAGGTAATAATGAAATCACTGTTTTAGTAAATGATGCAGAGAAAAGTAGTGACATTGATCCACAAGAAGCTCAGCAAACTCTTGAAATAGCGGAAGCTGCTTTGAGAAAAGCTGAAGGAAAGAGACAAACAATTGAGGCAAATCTAGCTCTCCGACGGGCTAGGACACGAGTAGAGGCTATCAATGCCATTTCATAACCAGTCGGTGCGTCCAAATAATCATCGATTTATACACCCTATATTTGGTTGTTTTGTTTGACTTGATTCTGTCGATTAAACGCAATCATATTTTGATGCAACGAAAAAGAAATAGAAAAGATACAAAATCAATATTACTAAAAAAAAATGGGTATAAAAACTTATTAGATACCGCGGTCAATGGTATCTAATAAGTTCTACCTACTATTGGATTTGAACCAATGACTCCCGCCGTATGAAAGCAATACTCTAACCGCTGAGTTAAGTAGGTCATTTATCTTCACAAAGAAAACCAAAAGGGACTCCTCCCGTCGATGGATTATAAATATCATATTACTTAGAAGCAATACCGATCAATATGATCTTGGATCATGGAATAGTCATCTTGAGAATATTCATCTTGACAAGAAATTATCTACATAATAAAATATGTATTACAAGCACTAAGGGCTGTAGCTCAGTTGGTAGAGCACCTCGTTTACACGCGCGCCGATGTTTTTCAGGGGAGTGCATCATGCAATCAAAAAAATTGATCTTATTGAGAAATCGATGTCTTACTCCATAACTTTGAGGGAAGAAGAGAACAATAGCCTGACAAGGGTTCGGTCCGATTTAGGTGCCCAGTTAGGTGCCAAACAGACCCCATCATTGATTTGATATATTGATAAGGTGAATACCCAGTCTATTCAATGCTCGGCTGAGTATCAGGGCCTCAAAAAAATATCTTTTCGTCCTATGAACTTTAAGGTGTATGAAGTTTCATATTTGATTTTTAAGTAGAGCGATAGAGACTTCATTTCACTTAGGTTAATCTAGGCCAGAGGCAGACCTACGTCAAGATAACCCCCCTTGAAAAACTTTGGTAGTGTTCCTGAATCTGAATAAACATAATGACTCAGAGCACATGGAGCCATCTTCTTATTTTTCTGTCAAAAATAAAAATGGCGGACTAGCTGATATTTCTATCAGTTAATGAAAGAGCCCAATGCACAAAAAATGCATGTTGGGTCTTTGAAACAGTTCAGATCATTTTGATAATAATAAGTTTGATCTGTTTTACCGAGAAGGTCTACGGTTCGAGTCCGTATAGCCCTAGAGCCCTATAAAATTCAAATCAAAAAATGAATATTCAAATACAAAAAATTGTATCATTTTTGATTTGAATTTCCTCGTTATTGTTTTAACTGACTGATTGCTTCATCAAAAGACAATCATTACTATAAGCCCATTCTTTGGGATCGTTTAAAGTATAATATCAAAGTAAAAGCAAAAACATATTTCATTTCACCTGTCCGAAATCAACGAGTTCATTATACTACCCTTCTTTGGTATACCCAATTCTAGTGAATTTTGTATCATAACATGAGTCTGCTTAAAAACTCCAACCTAACCCAACCCCAATCAAGTCTACAAATCTAATAGTAATTTACGTCGGTATTGTGCGGTATTTGCGCACAAGATAAAGTTTGAAAACTAATATCTTTGCTAATGCTAAGTTTCATTGTAAACATTGTCAACAACGTAAAATAGGCTTCCCTTAGTATACCTTACTTAGACCTAGTCTTCTCTTTCGATAGAAAATCCTCCATTGGGATTGGATTCTAATAAAAGTAATATACCAAGACCCATCTATTCTAAATAAAATTCCTAGACATTCTCTTACATCTGACTACTTGTGACTGCTTGTTCTATTCTAAACCACTAATAAAAAAGAGACAAATGGACATATTCATAAAAAATGAAATGAAATATATTATATAAAGATAATCAAATAGAAAAGATAATACAAATCGATTTCAATTTCGACCAATTTCTAATAACTAATAAATAGAATTCAAAATCCGAAAAAAAATGAGAATTCTATTTAGAATCCCTTTTCTTTAGAGAGAATTCTCGGTAAGATTGAGATGAAAACAAGATAATTTGGATAAGAGCAATAGTTAGTTTTAACTATAACTAAAAAAAGCAA